GACATTTTGTACCCAAAACAAACGCGCTACCAAACTGCGCTACATCCCTTTCAATTGGTCTACAGTGTCATTGTAGAGAATCCCTGCCTTGTTTTCCACATCTTTATTTCCTACATTGATATACACAAACTATCTTATCATTTCTTCCTTCTTCCTTTTGGTCTCATATATCATATAACAAACATATAATATGGTAAAAGACTTATATAAAGTATGAAATTAATATGAAATCTACCACAAAAAATTAATATTTTTTAGGAATTTAAGGCGGAAATGGACGTATTTTTTTCTTTTAATAAATATCTATTTTGTACATTTCAATTTGAATTAGGAACTCCGCGTACAAGTGGTAAGTCATTAACTACATATACACATCCGGTCATATATGTATTACCATTAGGTATTACAAATTACAATAAAATTACAATAACGAATACAGAAAGAGGAGTTTTTAAAATGCGAGATCTAAAAACATATCTCTCCGTGGCACCGGTAGTAAGTACTCTATGGTTCGGGTCTTTAGCAGGTTTATTGATAGAGATCAATCGTTTTTTTCCGGATGCGTTGATATTCCCCTTTTTTTCATTCTAGCTATTGATATGGGAAGGGGGAAGAAGATTAGAGATACAATCAAATATCTGTAACTAATCCCTACCCCTCCCTTCTTTTTTTCTTTGTTTTTTCTTTTTTTCTTTTTTTACTTATTCTTTCTAAAAAAAAAAAAAAAACAAAGAAAAAGCGGTTTCACCCTCAGTGAAACTATGACCTCGGGCTCAGGCTCAAATTAAATTAATAATAGAACGGAAATGCGGTGGTTGGGGCAACAATATCATACAAGATACTTAACTGAAAATGAAATACTGTACGGCAATTAAAAATTCTAAATATAGTTAGAAATCATTATATTACTTATTATTTATTACTATATTGATTGCAACAAAATATTTCTTTCATAATTTGATTTCGAGTTACCTGCTTCTATTTTTGTGTCCTTTCTTCTTCCTTGCTTCGGGTCGGAAAATTAAAGAAAAGAATTGAGTGAATCAAAAACCAAAGGAGGTTCATGGCTAAGGGTAAAGATGTCCGAGTAACGGTTATTTTGGAATGTACCAGTTGTGTTCGAAATCGTGTTAATAAGGAATCAATGGGCATTTCCAGATATATTACTCAAAAGAATCGACACAATACGCCTAGTCGATTGGAATTGAGAAAATTCTGTCCCTGTTGTTACAAACATACGATTCATGGGGAGATAAAGAAATAGATCGAACCGATCGCTCGTGTGTCAGTCTTCCAAGGAAGATGAAAAATTACATATTATATATAACAATATATATAATTTATTTTAATTTATTTTTTAATTTATTTAAATATAAACAAATAAATAGAAACAAACCAAATCCTATTTCGATCGGATCAAAGATGATGTAGAATTAAGAAATAGGATTGGGATTTTCAGGATAAGGAATAAACAAACCATGGATAAATCCAAGCGAATCTTTCTTAAATCTAAGCGATCTTTTCGTAGGCGTTTGCCTCCGATCCAATCGGGGGATCGAATTGATTATAGAAACATGAGTTTAATTAGTCGATTTATTAGCGAACAAGGAAAAATATTATCTAGACGGGTGAATAGATTGACCTTAAAACAACAACGATTAATTACTATTGCTATAAAACAAGCTCGTATTTTATCTCCGTTACCTTTTCTTAATAATGAGAAACAATTTGAAAGAAGCGAGTCAACCGCTAGAGCTGCTGGTCTTAGAACCAGAAAAAAAATAGGTTGACTCTTCAATTGAATTGAATCAAAATAAAATTCCAATCCAAACTCAAATGCGGATTGACGTTTTTTTTTTTTGTTCGAAAAATCGTAAAATCGAAATGTCCTGTCGTAAGAAAAAAAATGGGAGAAGAGGAATAAATATTTTATATTTAACGTCTTTCTTCATTTTGATGACTTTATCATATTTTATCATACTAATTTCTACTCTACCTTCCCAGAGTTCATTCTCCAGGGAACTCCATTTAAACTATTCCAACGGATTCCTTCCAATCTCTTTATTTTATGATCTCATTGGAAATCATATAAAGACAACTCTTATTTAATATAGCTATTTGTGCAAGTATTTTACGATTAAGAAGTAACTGTCTCTTGTACAGATTGTGTATAAATTTACTATAACTAAAGTATACTTTATTCTCGCGAATTACTGCATTTATCCGAGTGATCCACAACCGACGAAAATCTCTCTTTTGTCTACCTCTATCCCGATGAGCCGAAACCAAAGCTCTTATTTTCTGTTGAGTAATAGTACGAGTAAGTCTTGAATGAGCCCCTCGAAAGGTTGATGCAAATAAACGAATTTTTGTTCTACGTCTTCGAGCTATATACCCTCGTTTAATTCTGGTCATTGAATAAATGAAACTTTGATGAATAACTAATCGATTTCCTTTCTTTCAGTTATTCCCTTCCCGTATCCTAGTCTATTAATAACAAAACGGATTCTTCCAATGTATAAAATTTTAATTCCAATGGCTTTTGCTACTATAACCTTCCCGACCACGATTTTTTTTTTTTTTTTTTTTCTAGGTGAAATGCCTAGAAAAAATTGTATTGATATTAGGTATCAAAACCACATAAAAGTTGTAAATATAAATGGATATAGTGGGTTCCATCGTTTCTATGGTTACTTCTTAAACGGTGAGGTCCTCTCTATACACCGGAGCCCTTCTTTCATTTAATCAATGTTATTGTTAACTTGTACAGTTCACACTCTTTGGCTCTACCCATAATTATCCAGTACGAGGTCTTTCACAATGAGATCTACTTATACAGTAACGGTATTTAATTATGAAGATTAGCTGAGTAGCTGACCCTGTTAGTCCGTTCTTGCAAGAGTAAGGCATAATTTTTCTGCTTTTTAAAATAGTATTTCCCCTGCTTAATGGATATCATTTGCTATCAATGGAGAATTCTTTCTCATCTTAAATTTAAAACGGAGTTGATTGGATTTGCACCAACGGAAACCATACATTTGATACCACAATAGAAGGATAGATCTTTTTGATTTTTAGATATTGAATGGAGTTCTTCCATTCTAGTCTATTCACTGGTACTGATCGTTGATACTGGATCAATTGTTTTCTTTCTTTTGTCCTAGCCCATGATCTGAACGAGTCGCACATACACCCTAGTACATGTTCCTCGTCGCTGAGGACATCCCCCAAGAGCGGGGGATTTCGTGACATTTCTGATTGGCTGTCTTGTGTTTCTAATAAGCTGTTTAATAGTTGGCATATTGAATCATATACATAATGGGCTGGTTTAGATCGATCTTAACCGGATGATTATGAATTATTTTATTTCTATATTAATAGATTAATGAATAGAATCTTAAATCAGATTAATGAATAGAATATTAAATCCGGTAAGAAGATAAAATCTCAAATCACCAATTCGTCTGAAATTTTTGTTATTTTTTCTTTTTTATTCAGTCGCTACAAGATCAACAATTCCATGAGCTTGGGCTTCTGTTGCTGACATAAAAACATCTCTTTCCATATCTTCGGATACAACCCATAAGGGTTTGCCTGTCCTTTGTACATAAACCCTTGTGACGGTTTCGCGCAGCTTCAAAAGTTCTTCCGCTTCCAAGATAAATTCTCCCGTCTGTGCCTCATAAAAAGAACTAGCAGGTTGATGGATCATTACCCTGATGATATAACATAATAAATGTTTATTCTATCTCGCATGATGATAAGGTGAAGAGATAAAGAATAATAAAATATATAATTGAACAACCGTACAGGCATCTTTTACGCATTGCATACGGCTCTATAATGGAATTCGTTTTTACCTTACTTAAATATCAAATAAATTAAATTTAAATTAAATATAGGGTCTATCAGACTCGGGTTGGTAAATGATCCAATAACCACCCTTCTTTTTGTTTTTGGAGTAGTTCAAAAATACTATGATGGCTCCGTTGCTTTATATATTTATTTCGTCTGTTATTTAGCAATCCCAAAGTTTCTTTTTTTTTTTTTTTCAAATAAAAAAACAAGATTTTTTTTATTTTCATATTCTTTCATAACCTAAATATTGTTAAGAGCCTCCCGGCGTGAAAACAAAAAAGTTTGTGACGCTGAAATAGGCCTCCCGATAGATTAGATAAAATCGGAAATACCTTTTATCTCATACTACTCTTTCGATACATAATTTAAGGGTTAAAAAAATTTATCATATCGAATTCGAAGTGCCATGCTATTATTACTTAATATTAATATTTCATATAGCGCGAAGGCATAGTCTTCTTTTTTCTCTCAAATCAAATAAAAAACTCATTGGCGCCAAGCGTGAGGGAATGCTAGACGTTTGGTAATTTCTCCTCCGACCAGAATAAAAGATCCCATTGAAGCGGCTAATCCCATGCATATTGTCTGTATATCTGGTCGCACAAATTGCATAGTATCATAAATAGCTACTCCGGGTATTACCCATCCGCCAGGAGAATTTATAAACAAATATAGATCTTTGGTATCATCCTCTATACTGAGATATACCATAAGACCAATAAGTTGATTCGAGATCTCGCTATCAACCCCTTGGCCTAAAAAAAGTAATCGTTCTCGATAAAGTCGGTTGATTGGGATAAAGTTGTATCCCTTAGAAACCGTACATGCACCTTTTGATGCATACGGTTCAACAAAAATAACGAAAAAAAAAAAAAGAATCAATGTGTAGATGTAGATTCTAGCGCTTTCTTTTATTTATTTATTTTTTTTTTTCATACCAGGCTTTTAACTTATAAAAAGGGGCTTTTCTTTCATTTTTCAAAAAAGATGGGTTTTGGCCTGTTTTGTTTATCTATAAAAAAAAAATTACTAAATTTATCTAACTAACTTTTCATTGATGTATTGTTTCATCGAGATACAATCTCAATCGCGATGTAATTTTCTTGTTCCTGAATGGGCTTCTTCAATTTTTTTAGGTTTATGCTCTACTCCGAGTAAAGATCCGCCCGATTTGGATTTGCACATATATGACAAATGCCCCAATACCACGTCCTTTTGCTACGACTTCCTTTTTACAATTTATTTCATGTCTTACAACAGATATTCAATGCATTCATCATATTACTCGATTGATTAACAGTTTGAGATCACTTCTATTATAAATATATAAAGAAATAGAATATGATAGAACTAGTAATCATAAATAGATTTTTTACCGGTTTTTTTCTAAACGGAGCCTGGATACTTCATTTTATTGGCCTAACCAAGATAACCATAAATTATTCTAATTGATAATATTCATCTGTATACCCTCCCGAAAAAATGGATCTAATTGAACTTCACGCTCCAAATTTTTGATAATTCAATCAATCTTTCTTGGGCGAAGGGGAGGATATCTCGATCGGGGAAGAGAATGGGGAAATACCATATGACCCAATATATCTGACAAGTCGCACTATATGTCAATCCACAATGCATCTTCCTCTCCAGGACTTCGAAAAGGTACTCTTGGAACACCAATAGGCATTAAATAAAAGAAAAATTAAGTACTATATCTCACTTTGATGTGAAAGCGTAACAATGGATTTAGTGTCCTACTAATATTGGCCTTTATCATATTTTATCCATAGATTGACTAAGTTTATAAAAAAAGATAAAGAAGACAAAATGAATAAAGGAAAATTATTACAAATAAGTCCTTTGAATGATGAACAAATATATATATGCATTCACTCATATAAAATGGTATCAACTCCCCTACCATTGCGTATTGGTCCTTATCGGGTGTAGAATAGATCTGCTTCTTTTTGTTCCTACGAACAAAAGAGTTTCATTATTACTAAAAGTAATTGAAAAGAATCAAACAAATCAAACAAATATTAATTCTTTCCCCAAGATAATCCACTAAAAAGAGGGTCCACAGCATAGTTTTTTCCAATGCAATAAAGTTACATTGTGTCTATTTTTCATTGATAAAGGGGTATTTCCATGGGTTTGCCTTGGTATCGTGTTCATACCGTCGTATTGAATGATCCCGGTCGTTTGATTTCTGTCCATATAATGCATACAGCTCTGGTTGCTGGTTGGGCCGGTTCGATGGCTCTATACGAATTAGCCGTTTTTGATCCTTCTGATCCTGTTCTTGATCCAATGTGGAGACAGGGTATGTTCGTTATACCCTTCATGACTCGTTTAGGAATAACCAATTCATGGGGCGGTTGGAGTATCACAGGGGGTACTGTAACGAATCCGGGTATTTGGAGTTACGAAGGTGTGGCCGGGGCACATATTGTGTTTTCGGGCTTGTGCTTTTTGGCAGCTATCTGGCATTGGGTGTATTGGGATCTAGAAATATTTACTGATGAACGTACAGGAAAACCCTCTTTGGATTTGCCTAAGATCTTTGGAATTCATTTATTTCTATCAGGGGTGGCTTGCTTTGGTTTTGGTGCATTTCATGTAACAGGATTGTATGGTCCTGGAATATGGGTGTCCGATCCTTATGGACTAACTGGAAGGGTACAATCCGTAAATCCAGCGTGGGGTGTGGAGGGTTTTGATCCTTTTGTTCCGGGAGGAATAGCCTCTCATCATATTGCAGCAGGGACCTTGGGCATATTGGCGGGTCTATTCCATCTTAGTGTACGTCCACCTCAACGCCTATACAAAGGATTACGTATGGGAAATATTGAAACCGTCCTTTCCAGTAGTATTGCTGCTGTCTTTTTTGCCGCTTTTGTAGTTGCTGGAACTATGTGGTATGGTTCAGCAACTACCCCGATTGAATTATTTGGTCCCACTCGTTATCAATGGGATCAAGGATACTTCCAACAAGAAATATATCGAAGAATTGGTGCTGGGTTGGCTGAAAATCAAAGTTTATCTGAAGCTTGGTCTAAAATTCCCGAAAAACTAGCTTTTTATGATTACATCGGCAATAATCCGGCAAAGGGGGGGTTATTCAGAGCGGGCTCAATGGACAACGGGGATGGAATAGCTGTTGGGTGGTTAGGACATCCTATCTTTAGAGATAAAGAGGGGCGCGAACTTTTTGTACGTCGTATGCCTACTTTTTTTGAAACATTTCCGGTTGTTTTGGTAGACGGAGACGGAATTGTTAGAGCCGATGTTCCTTTTAGAAGGGCGGAATCTAAATATAGTGTCGAACAAGTAGGTGTAACTGTCGAGTTCTATGGCGGCGAACTCAACGGAGTCAGTTATAGCGATCCCGCTACTGTGAAAAAATATGCTAGACGTGCTCAATTGGGTGAGATTTTTGAATTAGATCGTGCTACTTTGAAATCCGATGGTGTTTTTCGTAGCAGTCCACGGGGTTGGTTTACTTTTGGACATGCTTCGTTTGCTTTGCTCTTCTTCTTCGGACACATTTGGCATGGTGCTAGAACCTTGTTTCGAGATGTTTTTGCTGGTATTGATCCAGATTTAGATGCTCAAGTGGAATTTGGAGCATTCCAAAAACTTGGAGATCCAACTACAAGAAGACAAGTAGTCTGATACAATATGCTTTGTTACTTGTTACTTTTCATTTTTATTTTCTTTTTGTGATTTTTAGATGGGGTACCAGATAAATCTTGATTTGAATCACTGCCTTTTCTTTGACTCTTGTTCTTTATTTATCCGGGAGACGATCCCAAATAAACAGGTATGAAAGCTATAATTGTAAACCACGATCGAATCTATGGAAGCATTGGTTTATACATTCCTTTTAGTCTCAACTCTAGGAATAATTTTTTTCGCTATCTTTTTTCGAGACCCGCCTAAAGTTCCAACTAAAAAGGTGAAATGATTTGTCATTATCTCAATTGAAGTACGGATCCTCCCAATATTGGGAGGATCCGTACTTCAACTAGTCCCCGTGTTCCTCGAATGGATCTCTTAGTTGTTGAGAGGGTTGCCCAAAAGCAGTATATAAGGCGTACCCAGTAAAACTTACAAGTAAACCAGATAAAAAGATGGCAACTAGGGTTGCTGTTTCCATGATTATATAGTTTTAAGACATTATAAAGTTTTAAGACCTCAATGGATCTATGATAAGATCATTTATTTACAACGGAATGGTATACAAAGTCAACAGATCTTACTGAATATAAAATATTATGGCTACACAAACCGTTGAAGGTAGTTCTAGATCTGGCCGCCCAAAACGAACTAATGCGGGGAGTTTATTGAAACCATTGAATTCAGAATATGGTAAAGTAGCTCCTGGGTGGGGAACTACTCCTTTGATGGGTCTCGCAATGGCTCTATTCGCGATATTCCTATCTATTATTTTGGAGATTTATAATTCTTCCATTTTACTGGATGGAATTTCAATGAATTAGATTCCCAAGAACCATTAACTGGCTTTTTCAATACAAAGTGAAGCGTTTAGGTTTCTGATTTTTATCCCAGTCTATTTTGGTAGTTTGACCGTGGAATTTCTTTGTTTCTGTATTTCCGGAATATGAGTGTGTGACTTGGTATAAATGATCCTATGGATAGTACAGAGAATGGGTCTGTCATCTTGATAGAGATGGTTTTACTTCGTCGGATATTCATTCTAGTATCTGGAGCACGGAATATATGAAATAGATTACTATTAGAACTATGATTCATACTTAATAGTCAGACCTCGTGTCCGGACTTCAAAAAATTTTTTCAAAGAGTTAGAAGTTATAAATAGAAATATTTTTATTCTTTCAAACTTTCGTTTATGCTTATTTTGATCAAAGGACAAAACAAAGGTTTCTTTGGTTTGGATTTTTAGTCATTATATCTATTCATTGAATAAGTGATGATCCAATGGTTCTTACTCAGGGAATTTTGGGACTTAGACTTAGTTTGAAAGGGTTTTATTGAATCATCGTGGTTTTAGTATGAATCTGAGGTTTTAATCAATTCTATAGGGTCTTAACAAGAGAATTCCTATCAATAATAAAGAAAACAGCAGTAAAGCCGCATTACACATAAATAACACCAAAGAAAATAGGTAAATAGAAGATTCAAGAGGCCTATAACGATCAATATATAGACGAATGAGCCGACTTGATTTTTTGGCATTATAACCACAAAGAAGAGCTTTCGGATTTTTATTCTTTAGTATCTTCAAAAAAAAAATTGAATCATAAATCATAGAATTAATAAACTTCAAACTTTATATTACACACATCCGTTAGAACTAGTATTTGGGTGTTTCTGTTTGAGCCGTACGAGATGAAATTTTCATATACGGTTCTCCGGGGGGGTCCCCTTGATTTACCTATCTCAATAAAATCTATGATTGGTTCGAAGAACGTCTTGAGATTCAGGCAATTGCCGATGATATAACTAGTAAATATGTTCCTCCTCACGTCAACATATTTTATTGTCTAGGGGGAATTACGCTTACTTGTTTTTTAGTACAAGTAGCTACCGGGTTTGCTATGACTTTTTATTATCGTCCGACCGTTACGGAGGCCTTTGCTTCTGTTCAATATATAATGACTGAAGCTAATTTTGGTTGGTTAATCCGATCAGTTCATCGATGGTCGGCAAGTATGATGGTCCTAATGATGATCCTGCACGTATTTCGCGTGTATCTCACCGGCGGCTTTAAAAAACCTCGTGAATTGACTTGGGTTACAGGTGTGGTTTTGGGTGTATTGACCGCATCTTTTGGTGTAACTGGTTATTCCTTACCTCGGGACCAAATTGGTTATTGGGCAGTAAAAATTGTAACAGGCGTACCAGACGCTATTCCTGTAATAGGCTCGCCTCTGGTAGAGTTATTACGCGGAAGTGCTAGTGTAGGACAATCCACTTTGACTCGTTTTTATAGTTTACACACTTTTGTATTACCTCTTCTTACCGCCGTATTTATGTTAATGCACTTCCCAATGATACGTAAGCAAGGTATTTCTGGTCCTTTATAAAGAATATATACCATCTTGTAATCAATCATCTATCACTTGGGGTAGGAACACTAGTATTTCATTGCTACAAA